TTTTTCCAGATGCATTGATATTCCCCTTTTTTTCATTTTAATTATTGACACGGGAAGGGGTGAAGAAAATGAAAAGTCTAATTCTATATTAAATATGTGTAATTAACCTACTCTTCTTTTTTCTTCTTTTTTTTTTAGGAAAGATAAAGAAGAAAGATTAAATTGGCCTCATTGAAATTCGGAGTGAAACTCGGGATCTGGTCCAGGCTTCAATGGAATTGAATTAATAATTCAATTCCTATGAAAAAGAAAGTGAAAGCAGAAATCCAATGGATAGGTTGGGGCAACAATATCATAAAAAATACTTAAAAAAACCTAAAATACTGGCAATTTGAAACGAAATATAGTTCCAGATCCATGTATTCTTTTTGTACTATCTTTTTTGTACTAGATTCAATTAAATTGGAACGAAATCTTTCAGAATTTTTCGAATTCTTCTTTTTTATCTTAGTTGTTTTCATCTTTTTCTTAGATTCGAATCCCAAAAGAGTTATAAGTGAATGAAAAACCCAAAGGAGGGTCATGTCCAAGGGTAAAGATATCCGAGTCAGTGTTATTTTGGAAGGTACTGGTTGTGATAAAAAGAGTCTAAATAAGGAATCAAGCGGTATTTCTAGATAGATTACTAACAAGAATCGACACAATACGCCTAGTCGATTGGAATTGAGAAAATGATGTCCCCGTCGTTATATAACAACATATGCTAAAGAAGAATAAAAAAAATACAAATCCTTTATTATAATTATATTTCTTGAAATCAATGTTATTTTTGGAATAGGAATAAATAAACTATGGAAAAATCTAAGCGACTCTTTATTAAATCCAAGCGATCTTTTCGTAGACGTTTGCCCCCGATTCAATCGGGGGACCGAATTGATTATAAAAACATGGGTTTAATTTGTCGATTTATTAGTGAACAAGGAAAAATATTATCTAGACGTGTAAATAGATTGACCTTAAAACAACAACGATTAATTACAATTGCTATAAAACAAGCTCGTATTTTATCTTCGTTACCTTTTCTTAATAACGAAAAACAATTTGAAAAAAGCGAGTCGACTGCTAAAATTACTACTTTAAGAAAAAAAAATAGAAATTAAAAATTCGAAATCCAATTTGAATTTAGATTCGAATTAAACATGGATTGATGTTTTGTTCAAAATTAGGATAATTCCATTTGATTTTTTTGTTGTAATAAAAAAGATAATAGGTAACGAAGAAGAATTTTTTAAGCATGGTTGTTTATTTTGATAGCTTTAGCATATGCTAAAGCTATCAAAATAAACAAATTTCTAGTCTATACCTTCCTGGAGTAAATAAGGGGTTTTAAGTTTTTATGATATTATCGGCAATCATAAAAAGACAATTCTCTTTTAATATAGCAATTTGTGCAACTATTTTACGATTAAGAAGCAATTGCTTCGTGTATAGATTATTAATTAAATTACTATAAATAGAAGATACTTTTTGATTCTCGCGAATTACTGCATTTATTCGACTAATCCATAAACCACGAAAATCTCTTTTTTTCCTATCTCTATCACGATGAGCCGAAACCAAAGCTTTCAATTTCTGTTGAGTAATAGTTCGAGTAAGTCTTGAATGAGCTCCGCGAAAACTTGATATGAATAAACGAACTTTTGTCCTCCGTTTGTGAGCTATATTTCCTCGTTTAATTCTGGTCATTGAATAAATGATATTTTCAGGAATAACTTTTTAATTTTTCAGTTATTCTTTTTTTCTTCCTAGTCTATTAATATAATAACAAAAATGGATTCTTCCGATATATAAAAAAAAAATTCCAATGGCTCTTGCTACTATAACCGCCCCAACCACAATTTTTTATATTAAACATTTAACCTCAAAATCAGAAATTGTATTGATACTAGATATCAAATAAAAAAAAATAGTAAATGAAATAGGACACATATTTTTAGAATTCATTGGTGGGTTCCTTCGTTTCTATGATTTTTTTTAGAAATGACCAGGTCCTCTCTATACACCGGAGCCTTTTTCTTTTCATTTTTGATTTCTTTAATCAATGTTATTGTTCACTTGTACAGTTCACACTCTGTGGCTCTACCCATGCAATATTGAGTAAGTAGATTTTTTCACAACGAAATCTAATTCTAAAGTAACGGTATTTAATTATGAAAATTTGCTGGATAGCTGACCCTCTTATTCCATTCTTACAAAATCCAATCCATCAAAATTCATTCATTAAGGACATACTTTCTTTTTAATTGAAATAGTATTTTCTCCGCTTAACGGGTAACTTTTTTTTGTTACCGATGGGAAAGTCCTTCTCATATGAAATTGCAAATTAGTATTATTGGTTTTGCACCAATCGAAACCATAAATTTGATACAAGATAGAAGAATGTAAAGAATTATAGAATTCTATATAAAAGAATTCTATATTAAGTTAAGATAGTGTGAATGTAGTTTTTGCATTCACACTATCTTAACCGATTACCAATACTGAAAAATTTTAATTTTTTTTTCTTAATATTTAAGCTGAACGAGTCGCACATACACCCTGGTACACGTTCCTCGGCGTTGAGGGCATCCCCGAAGAGCTGGGGATTTTGTGACGTTTCGGATTGGCTGTCTTGTGTTTCTAATAAGTTGTTTCATAGTTGGCATGGTAAGTCGTACTATATATATCTATATTTTTGTATAATGAGCAGGTTTAGATCTATCCTAACCGTGAATTACTTATATTCTATATTCCTTATAGCCTATATTTTTTAGACTATATTAATCGATTAACTCTTAGAGATTTTATTTTAAAATGTAAAAAAAAAATTAAATTTCCAATCCTGTATTTAATTAGAATAACCTTTGCCACCAATTTTTTATTCAACTGCTACAAGATCTACAATTCCATGAGCTTGGGCTTCTGCTGCTGACATAAAAACATCCCTTTCCATGTCTTCCGATATAACCCATAAAGGTTTGCCCGTTCTTTGTACATAAACCCTTGTGATAGTTTCACGCATTTTCAGTAGCTCTTCCGCTTCCAGGACAAATTCTCCCGCTTGTGCCTCATAAAAAGAACTAGCAGGTTGGTGGATCATTACCCTGATTATATCACTTAACAAGTATTTCCCTTAATCTTGATAAATATTTTTAGAATTCTTTTTACTATATTGTTAGATTGCTAAAATTGGTAGATTGCTAAAGATTGTCTTTATTCCCAAAATAAAGAAGGGATAAAGACAAATAAGAAAAGGGCAAAAAGAATATTCAATAACCGTACAAGCATTTTCTGCGTATTGATGCATACGGCTTTTGTACCTATGCAATTCATTTTTTCCTCTATGGATAGAGTATTTTCTTCGATGAATTTTGTTTCTACATTTACAAATTTATTTTTTTCTATCAAAGAAAAAAGAAGTACAAAATCTACTAGGTCTTTTGGATCCGGATCCTTAAATAATAAACAATAGAATAACCAACTTTCTTTTTTCTTTTTGAATCTATTTTTAAATACTACGATGGTTCCGTTGTTTTTTATATCATTTTGATATTCAACAATCCAAAAGTTTCTTTTTTTTTTTTCATATGTTATGTTTTCTTCTGATTCAAATAAAAATTGTTACAAGCTTTCTGGTATGAAAAAAAAAAACAAAAAAGTATGCGACACTAAAATGAAACTAGGTTCCTTATAGATCAGATAAAATTGGAAATACCCTCTTTTTCATACTACTCTTTCTATATATAATTAAATGATTCAAAAAAATTGCATATGGAATTAAAAATACCATGCTATTATTACTTTGGTTTTTATGGCGAAGGTATAGTATATATATATAGATAGATATCTATTCTATCTATTCTCAAAGAAAAGAATCATTGGCGCCAAGCGTGAGGAAATGCAAGACGTTTGGTAATTGTGCCTCCTGCCAAAAGAAAGGATCCCATTGAAGCAGCTAATCCTAGACATACTGTCTGTACATCTGGTTGTACAAATTGCATAGTATCATAAATAGCTATTCCAGGTATTACCCACCCCCCCGGAGAGTTTATAAACAGAGATAATTCTTTATTCTCTTTCTCTATGCTCAGATATATCATAATACTAATAAGTTGATTCGATATTTCACTATCAACATCTTGACCTAAAAAAAGTAATCTTTCTCGATAAAGTCGATTGATTAGGATTCCATTTTTTCCTTAAAAGCCGTACATGCACCTTTTGATGCATACAGTTCATCAAAAATTATATAAGCAAAAAAGGAATCAATGTGTCGATTTTAATCTTTCTCTTTTTCTAATGGATTTCTTCGAACTAAAAAAAAGAAGAATATACTTAATTTAGTGAACTATCTTCTCATTGATGTATTGCTTTCATCGAGATCGAAGCCGAATCACAATGTAATTTTCTTGTTTCTGAATGGACTTTTTCAATTCTTTTAGGTTTCTTTTCTACTCTGAGTAAAGATCTGCCCGATTTGGATTTGCACATATAGAACAAATATTCCAAAACTATGTATTTTTGTTAGAACTTCTTCCTGAATTTATTAATGTTTTCTGTAAAATACAATATATGGATATGATAGAAGTAGTGATCATAGAAATAGTACCAATTGGTTTTTTCTACACAGAGCCTGGGTACTTGATTTTATTGGTCCAATTAAGCCAACCATAAATTCTTCATAATTTCGAGTAATAATCTGGAAATTTTCTCTCAAAATGAAAAAATCGATAGAATAGTACTTCATTACACTTCACGCTCCCCATTTTGTTATCTTTCTGATTTAATCATTCTCTTTTGGGGGTGAAAGAGGAGATATCTCGATCGGGGGAGAAAACGGGTAAATCCCATATAACCTACTATATCTGACAAGTCGCACTATATATCAACCCAAGATGCATCTTTATCCCCAGGGGTTCGAAAGGGTACTCTTGGAACACCAATGGGCATAAAATGGACAAATAATAAAGTCATATATCTCACTTTAGTGTGGAAACGTAAGAATTAGCTTATCGTGTTAAAAAAGATTGACTTTATTTTAGATTAATATTGCTTTTTTTTTATAAAAAAGAATACTAAATAAAGTCAAGTTGTTACAAATGGGTCATTGGGGTGATAAGCGAATATGTCTGCATTTACTTATTTAAATAGTCATAGAGAAAGTTGTCAACCCCTCTCGTCTCCCCACCATTGCGTATTGTTACTTATCCGGTATAGAATAAATCTGTTTCTTTGATTTCTACAAATATGATTGTTCCATTTTCCAAGAGAATCTACTGAAAGGCTATATTCATTTTTTTCCAGTGCAATAAAGTTAGATAGTGTCTATTTTTTGTTGAAGGGGTATTTTTTCATGGGTTTACCTTGGTATCGTGTTCATACTGTTGTTTTAAATGATCCGGGCCGTTTGCTTTCTGTTCATATAATGCACACAGCTCTAGTTGCTGGTTGGGCCGGTTCGATGGCTCTATATGAATTAGCAGTTTTTGATCCCTCTGACCCTGTTCTTGATCCAATGTGGAGACAGGGTATGTTCGTTATACCTTTCATGACTCGTTTAGGAATAACTAATTCGTGGGGCGGTTGGAATATCACAGGAGGGGCTATAACGAATCCGGGTATTTGGAGTTACGAAGGTGTGGCCGGAGCACATATTGTGTTTTCAGGCTTGTGCTTTTTAGCGGCTATTTGGCATTGGGTTTATTGGGATCTAGAAATCTTTTGTGATGAACGTACTGGAAAACCTTCTTTGGATTTGCCCAAAATTTTTGGAATTCATTTATTTCTTGCAGGGGTGGCTTGTTTTGGTTTTGGCGCATTTCATGTAACAGGATTGTATGGTCCCGGAATATGGGTGTCTGATCCTTATGGACTAACTGGAAGGATACAATCCGTAAATCCCGCGTGGGGTGTGGAAGGTTTTGATCCTTTTGTTCCGGGGGGGATAGCTTCTCATCATATTGCGGCAGGAACCTTGGGCATATTAGCGGGTCTTTTCCATCTTAGTGTGCGTCCACCCCAACGTCTATATAAAGGATTACGTATGGGAAATATTGAAACTGTTCTTTCTAGCAGTATTGCTGCTGTCTTTTTTGCAGCTTTTGTCGTTGCTGGAACTATGTGGTATGGTTCAGCAACAACCCCCATTGAATTATTTGGTCCTACTCGGTATCAATGGGATCAGGGATATTTCCAGCAAGAAATATATCGAAGAGTTGGTGCTGGACTAGCCGAAAATCAAAATTTATCAGAAGCTTGGTCTAAAATTCCTGAAAAATTAGCTTTTTATGATTACATCGGAAATAATCCAGCAAAAGGGGGGTTATTTAGAGCGGGTTCAATGGACAATGGAGATGGAATAGCCGTCGGTTGGTTAGGACATCCCATTTTTCGAGATAAAGAAGGACATGAGCTTTTTGTACGTCGTATGCCTACTTTTTTTGAAACATTTCCAGTTGTTTTAGTAGATGGGGACGGAATTGTTAGAGCCGATGTTCCTTTTCGAAGAGCAGAATCGAAATATAGTGTCGAACAAGTAGGTGTAACTGTTGAGTTCTATGGTGGTGAGCTTAATGGAGTAAGTTATAGTGATCCCGCTACTGTGAAAAAATATGCTAGACGTGCTCAATTGGGTGAAATTTTTGAATTAGATCGTGCTACTTTGAAATCAGATGGTGTTTTTCGTAGCAGTCCAAGGGGTTGGTTTACTTTTGGGCATGCTTCATTTGCTCTGCTATTCTTTTTCGGGCACATTTGGCATGGTGCTAGAACTTTGTTCAGAGATGTTTTTGCTGGTATCGACCCAGATTTAGATGCTCAAGTAGAATTTGGAGCATTCCAAAAACTTGGAGATCCAACTACAAGAAGACAGGTAGTATAACATTCTTTTGTTCTTTTCTACTTTTTTAGAATTTTGAATTTCACATAAAGAACTAGATAAATCTTGATTTGAATCATTGCATTTCTTCTTTTTTCTCTTTTCGAAAAGAGCCCCACCCCAAGAAACAGGTATGAAAGCTATAATTGTAAACCACGATTAAATTTATGGAAGCTTTGGTTTATACATTCCTCTTAGTCTCAACTTTAGGAATTATTTTTTTCGCGATTTTTTTTAGAGAACCTCCTAAAGTTCCGACGAAAAAGGTCAAATAATTTTTTATTATCTTCTTTTTTATTATCTTAATTGAAGTAATGAGCCCCCAATAGGGAGGGCGCATTACTTCAACTAGTCCCCATGTTCTTCAAATGGATCTCTTAGTTGTTGGGAGGGTTGCCCAAAGGCAGTATATAAGGCATACCCAGTAAAACTTACAAGTAAACCAGATATAGAGATGGCAATTAGAGTTGCTGTTTCCATTATTTTAATTATAAAGTTTCCAGATCACAATAGATCTATAGGATAAGATCCTTATATTTACAGCGGAATGGTATACAAAGTCAACAGATCTAAATGAATAAAAAAAAGTATTTATGGCTACGCAAACCGTTGAGGATAATTCTAGATCTGGTCCAAGACGAACTGTTGTAGGGAATTTATTGAAACCTTTAAATTCAGAATATGGTAAAGTAGCCCCGGGGTGGGGAACTACTCCTTTGATGGGTGTTGCAATGGCTCTATTTGCGATATTTCTATCTATTATTTTGGAGATTTATAATTCGTCCATTTTATTGGACGGAATTTCTTTCAATTAGATTCACAAGAATCGAGTAATTAGTTTATAGAAAGTGAAGCATTTAGGTTTCTTATTGTTTCTTAGTCTATTCCATTTTGATGTGGTAGTTTGATCGTAGAATTTATTTGTTTCTGTATTTCCGGAATATGAGTGTGTGACTTGTTTTAATGGGTCCTATTGAAAGTACAGAACATAAAATGGGTCTGTCATCTTGATAGAGATGGTTTTATTCCGTCAGATATTGAATCTAGTATCTGGAGCACGGAATATAGAAAATAGATTCTAAAAATCTTAATACTATGATTCATACTAAATATTTAGACCTCGCAACTGGACTTAAAAACCTTTTCAAAGAGTTCTAAAAAGAAATTGAAAAATTTTGATTCTTTCAAGCTTCTCCAGTTTGTCTTTATTTTGAGCAAAGGACAAACCTTTCCTTGAATTTTTTCATTATTTTTTTAATTAGATTCTATCTATTCATTGAAGAAGTGATAATCCAGCAATTCTTACTCAGGGAATTTTTGGACTTCGATTAAAAGTTGTTTTGAATCATCGTGGTTCTAGTATGAATCTGAAGTTTTTTTTATTCATTCATATGGTCCTAACAAGAAAATCCTTATCAATAATAAAAATTCAAGAATAAAGAAGACAGCAGTAAATTCACATTATACAAATACAAAAATGAAGTAAAGAATATTCAAGAGGCCTTAAAAGATCACGATAAAGATGAGTGTGCCGACTTGAAATTTTGGCATTATAACAAAAAAGACTAGCTTTCGGATTTTTATTTTTTTTTTATCGTAAGAGAAAATTAGAATCATAGGATTAAATAAAGCAGTTTCAAACTTTCTATTACAGATATCTGTTTTTGTTACAATCAATATTTGAGTATTTTTGTTTGAGCCGTACGAGATGAAATTCGCATATACGGTTCTCTGGGGGGGTTCCTTTGGGTTACCTATCTCAATAAAGTTTATGATTGGTTCGAAGAACGTCTTGAAATTCAGGCGATTGCCGATGATATAACCAGTAAATATGTTCCGCCTCATGTGAACATATTTTATTGTTTAGGAGGAATTACACTTACTTGTTTTTTAGTCCAAGTAGCAACAGGATTTGCTATGACTTTTTATTATCGTCCCACCGTTACTGAAGCTTTTGCTTCTGTTCAATATATAATGACTGAAGCTAATTTTGGTTGGTTAATCCGATCAGTTCATCGATGGTCGGCAAGTATGATGGTCTTAATGATGATTCTACACGTATTTCGTGTGTATCTTACAGGTGGTTTTAAAAAACCTCGCGAATTAACTTGGGTTACGGGTGTAGTTTTGGCTGTATTAACTGCATCTTTTGGTGTAACTGGTTATTCCTTACCTTGGGATCAAATTGGTTATTGGGCAGTAAAAATTGTAACAGGCGTACCCGAAGCTATTCCTGTAATAGGATCGTCTTTGGTAGAGTTATTACGCGGAAGTTCCAGTGTGGGCCAATCTACCTTGACTCGTTTTTATAGTTTGCATACTTTTGTATTACCTCTTCTTACTGCTGTATTTATGTTAATGCACTTTTCAATGATACGTAAGCAAGGCATTTCTGGTCCTTTATAGTGAATATGGATCATAGATATTTGTAATCACTATCATTTTGTATTTTGGGGAGGATTTTATTTCATTGCTACAATTATGGATTATAAAACAAAATAAAACATGTATTTAGATATTTCTCTTCAACTTAACAAAAATTGAATTTTTTTTTTACATACATAAATAGTTGAAGGGAACTCTCCAAACAAAAAATGGATTATGGGAGTGTGTGACTTGAACTATTTATTTTGCCGCGCAGATATATGACTTTATCTTATCTGCCACATTAGAATTTACAATTAAATGTGTCTTTTTTCCAACCACCAAGCAAGGCTCTTACAGAGAGGGTAGGCTGGTTTTACTTGAAGAGAATCTTTTCTATGATCAGACTCGATTTTATTCTGCATCAACAGGCTCCGTAAGATCCAGTAAAAGAAGTGATGTGGTATAGTCTGAATTCTATATAGTATGACAACGCATTCATTTCCTATGCATTGATTTGATTTCTGATACTATTGGAGTGAACAAAGTAGATCTAAAGAACAACGCGAGTTAGGTTATATTAGTAACAAGTAAATTCTTTGTACATAAAAAGTATCAAGATTTTTTTTTTTGACAGGATAACAATTGCAAAGTTTGAGATCACCCAGAAAGCATTATCAACTTGAAAAGTCTACTCGGGTATTGAGCGTTTACTAAAATTTACGTAAAAAGAAAAAGAACTGAATTTTTTTTCAATAAAAAATTGTAACTTTTGAAAAA